GCTAGCGTAGCTTAAAATAAAGCATAGCACTGAAGATGCTAAGATGGGCCTTAAAAAGCTCCGCATGCACAAAGGCTTGGTCCTGACTTTACTATCAGCTCTAGCACGATTTACACATGCAAGTATCCGCAACCCTGTGAGGATGCCCTTAATCCCCCGCCCGGGGACGAGGAGCAGGCATCAGGCACTAACTTTTTAGCCCAAGACGCCTTGCCACGCCACACCCCCAAGGGAATTCAGCAGTGATAAACATTAAGCCATAAGTGAAAACTTGACTTAGTTAGTGCTAAGAGGGCCGGTAAAACTCGTGCCAGCCACCGCGGTTATACGAGAGGCCCTAGTCGATAGACACGGCGTAAAGGGTGGTTAAGGAGAGCAGAAATTTTAAAGCCAAAGAGCCTCTTGGCCGTCATACGCTCCTGAGTGTTCGAGGCCCAATAAACGAAAGTAGCTTTAATACAGCCCACCTGACCCCACGAAAGCTAAGAAACAAACTGGGATTAGATACCCCACTATGCTTAGCCGTAAACCTAGACGTTATACCACAATAAACGTCCGCCAGGGTACTACGAGCGTTAGCTTAAAACCCAAAGGACTTGGCGGTGCCTTAGACCCCCCTAGAGGAGCCTGTTCTAGAACCGATAACCCCCGTTAAACCTCACCACTTCTAGCCATTCCCGCCTATATACCGCCGTCGTCAGCTTACCCTGTGAAGGACTAACAGTAAGCTAAATGAATATATTCCAAAACGTCAGGTCGAGGTGTAGCGCACGAAGTGGGAAGAAATGGGCTACATTTTCTATCATAGAATATTAACGAACAGTACCCTGAAAAATTACTCGAAGGAGGATTTAGTAGTAAAAAGGAAATAGAGTGTCCTTTTGAACCCGGCTCTGAGGCGCGTACACACCGCCCGTCACTCTCCCCTGTCACACAGCAACAAATGTTTATAACACCAAAGCACCGACAAGGGGAGGCAAGTCGTAACATGGTAAGTGTACCGGAAGGTGCACTTGGATCAAACCCAGGGCGTGGCTGAGACAGTTAAGCATCTCCCTTACACCGAGAAGACATCCATGCAAATTGGATCACCCTGAACCAAACAGCTAGCTTAATCATTAAACTAACCCAACAACATAAATAATATAGTATAAACCTAAATTAATAAATTAAATCATTTTTCCACCTTAGTACGGGAGACGGAAAAGGTAACTTTAAGCAATAGAAAAAGTACCGCAAGGGAAAGCTGAAAGAGTAATGAAACAATCCATATAAGTATAAAAAAGCAGAGCCTAAACCTCGTACCTTTTGCATCATGATTTAGCCAGTACTACACAAGCAAAGCGACCTTTAGTTTGTAACCCCGAAACCAAGTGAGCTACCCCGGGACAGCCTATTGGGCCAACCCGTCTCTGTGGCAAAAGAGTGGGAAGAGCCCCGGGTAGAGGTGACAGACCTACCGAACTTGGTGATAGCTGGTTGCCTAAGAAATGAATAGAAGTTCAGCCTCGTACCCCCTTTAATCAATCAAGAAACATCTAAGTAAGCAAAAAGAGAAATACGAGAGTTAGTTAAAGGGGGTACAGCCCCTTTAACCAAGGACACAACCTTAAACAGGAGGATAAGGGTCATATTTTTTAAAACTAGTCGCCTCAGTGGGCCTAAAAGCAGCCATCTGAATAGAAAGCGTTAAAGCTCAAGCGACACAAAGTTTATTATACTGATAAACAACCCTACTCCCCTAATAATATTAGGCTATTCCATGCCAACATGGAAGAGACTATGCTAATATGAGTAACAAGAGGGCACGACCCTCTCCCAGCACAAGTGTAAACCAGATCGGACCAACCACTGGAAATTAACGAACCCAAAAAAAGAGGGAAATGTTAGCAACAAATAAAATCAAGAAGACCCCACAATACTAAAATCGTTAACCCCACACTGGAGTGCATCAGGGAAAGACTAAAAGAAAAGGAAGGAACTCGGCAAACATAAGCCTCGCCTGTTTACCAAAAACATCGCCTCCTGCAAACCCCTATGTATAGGAGGTCCAGCCTGCCCGGTGACTACAAGTTTAACGGCCGCGGTATTTTGACCGTGCAAAGGTAGCGCAATCACTTGTCTTTTAAATGAAGACCCGTATGAATGGCCAAACGAGGGCTTAACTGTCTCCCCTTTCAAGTCAGTGAAATTGATCTACCCGTGCAGAAGCGGGTATAAAAATACAAGACGAGAAGACCCTTTGGAGCTTAAGGTACAAACCCAACTACGTTAAACAACTTATTAAAAAGCATAAACCTAGTAGTATAATGGAATTTTACCTTCGGTTGGGGCGACCATGGAGAACAAAAAATCCTCCAAGTGGATTGGGACTAAATCCTAAAACCAAGAAAGACATTTCCAAGTCACAGAAATTCTGACCAACTATGATCCGGCCACCCGGGCCGATCAACGGACCAAGTTACCCTAGGGATAACAGCGCAATCCTCTCCAAGAGTCCATATCGACGAGAGGGTTTACGACCTCGATGTTGGATCAGGACATCCTAATGGTGCAGCCGCTATTAAGGGTTCGTTTGTTCAACGATTAAAGTCCTACGTGATCTGAGTTCAGACCGGAGCAATCCAGGTCAGTTTCTATCTGTAAAGTCATTTTTCCTAGTACGAAAGGACCGGAAAAAAGAGGCCCATGCTAAAAGCACGCCTTACCCCTAATTAATGAAAACAACTAAATTAAATAAAGGGGGGGCCCAAACACCCGCCAAAATAAGGCCACACTAAGATGGCAGAGCATGGTAATTGCAAAAGGCCTAAGCCCTTTCAGCCAGAGGTTCAAATCCTCTTCTTAGTTCATGCTAAACACTCTATTAACCCACTTAATTAACCCCCTCGCATATATTGTCCCCGTCCTTCTGGCCGTAGCCTTCCTTACACTACTTGAACGAAAAGTCTTAGGGTATATGCAACTACGAAAAGGTCCAAACATTGTAGGCCCCTATGGTCTACTCCAACCAATTGCCGATGGGGTGAAACTATTTATTAAAGAACCAGTCCGCCCATCTACAGCATCCCCATTTCTATTTTTAGCAACCCCCATACTTGCACTAACATTAGCCATAACACTATGGGCGCCGATACCAATACCTCACCCAGTTACAGACCTGAACTTAGGTATTCTATTTGTCCTGGCCTTATCAAGCCTAGCAGTATACTCTATTCTAGGTTCAGGATGAGCATCAAACTCAAAATATGCACTAATTGGTGCCCTTCGAGCCGTAGCCCAAACAATTTCATATGAAGTAAGCCTAGGATTAATTCTACTTTCTATTATTATCTTCTCTGGAGGATATACACTACAAATATTCAATACTACACAAGAAAGCATCTGACTACTAATCCCCGCCTGACCCTTAGCCGCAATATGATACATTTCCACACTAGCAGAGACAAACCGTGCACCCTTCGACCTAACTGAAGGTGAATCCGAGCTAGTATCCGGCTTCAATGTAGAATATGCTGGTGGACCCTTCGCTTTATTTTTTCTAGCCGAATATGCTAACATCCTACTAATAAACACTTTATCAGCCATTCTCTTCCTAGGAGCATCACACATTCCATCTATCCCAGAACTAACAACAATCAACCTAATAACTAAAGCTGCACTTCTTTCAGTAATATTTCTATGAGTTCGAGCCTCATACCCCCGGTTCCGATACGACCAGCTTATACACTTAGTTTGAAAAAACTTCCTCCCCCTAACTCTGGCCCTAGTCTTATGACACACCGCCCTCCCAATTGCACTTGCAGGACTTCCCCCACAGCTATAACCATAAGGAACCGTGCCTGAATTCCTAAGGACCACTTTGATAGAGTGGCTTATGGGGGTTAAAGTCCCCCCAGTTCCTAGAAAGAAGGGAATTGAACCCATACTCAGGAGATCAAAACTCCTGGTGCTTCCTCTACACCACTTTCTATGATAAGGTCAGCTAATTAAGCTTTCGGGCCCATACCCCGAACATGACGGTTAAAATCCCTCCCCTATCAATGAACCCCTACGTACTCGCCATCCTCCTATCCAGCCTAGGACTAGGAACCACCCTAACCTTTGCCAGCTCCCATTGACTGCTTGCCTGAATAGGACTAGAGATTAATACCCTAGCAATCATTCCCCTAATAGCACAGCAACATCACCCGCGAGCAGTTGAAGCAACCACAAAATATTTCCTAACCCAAGCAACCGCCGCAGCAATAATTTTATTTGCCGCAACAACAAACGCATGAATTTCGGGTGAATGAGACATTAATAATCTATCCCACCCTCTTGCCTCAACAATAACAATCACCGCCCTGGCATTAAAAATTGGCTTAGCACCAATACACTTCTGACTACCAGAAGTACTACAAGGACTTGATCTACTTACAGGACTAATTCTCTCAACTTGACAAAAACTAGCCCCATTTGCACTAATTATACAAGTGGCACCAACCGTTGACCCACTAATACTCACAGCCCTAGGACTTCTATCCACATTAATTGGAGGCTGAGGAGGGCTCAACCAGACCCAAATCCGAAAAATCCTAGCCTACTCTTCAATCGCACACATAGGCTGAATACTAATTATTTTACAATACGCCCCCCATCTGACACTTCTCGCACTAAGCATATACATTTTTATAACAGCCACAGCATTCCTCTCAATAAAAATGGCATCAATCACAAAAATCAGTACCTTGACAACAATGTGATCAAAAACCCCAATTTTAACAGCAACAACAGCCCTAGCCCTACTCTCGCTGGGAGGCCTCCCACCACTAACGGGATTTATACCAAAATGACTAATTTTACAAGAAATAACAAAACAAGAACTCCCACTCACAGCAACAATTATAGCCCTCGCTGCCCTACTGAGCTTATACTTTTATTTACGACTATGTTACGCCATGACCCTCACTATCTCCCCTAGCACAACAAATGCCACAACACCATGACGAACCCAAACAACCCAATCAACACTTACCCTAGCCCTATCAACAACAATCACCCTGGGACTATTACCCATCACCCCGGCTATTCTAATACTAATTACCTAGGGACTTAGGATAAATTAGACCAAGAGCCTTCAAAGCTCTAAGCAGGAGTTAAAATCTCCTAGTCCCTGATTAAGACCTGCGGGACTTTATCCCACATCTTCTGAATGCAACTCAGACACTTTAATTAAGCTAAGGCCTTCCTAGATGAGAAGGCCTCGATCCTACAAACTCTTAGTTAACAGCTAAGCGCCCAAACCAGCGAGCATTCATCTACTTTCCCGCCGTTAGCCGAGTAAGGCGGGAAAGCCCCGGCAGACGTTAATCTGCGTCTTGAGATTTGCAATCTAATGTGTACTCCACCACGGGACTTGATAGGAAGAGGACTTAAACCTCTATCTTCGGGGCTACAACCCACCGCCTAATTTCGGCCATCCTACCTGTGGCAATCACACGCTGATTCTTCTCTACCAACCACAAAGACATTGGCACCCTTTATTTAGTATTTGGTGCCTGAGCCGGAATAGTCGGTACCGCTCTTAGCCTACTTATTCGAGCCGAACTCAACCAACCAGGATCCCTCCTCGGCGATGACCAAATTTATAATGTCATTGTTACCGCACATGCCTTTGTTATAATTTTCTTTATAGTAATGCCTATTCTTATCGGCGGATTTGGCAATTGACTTGTTCCGCTAATAATCGGAGCCCCCGACATGGCATTCCCTCGAATAAATAACATAAGCTTCTGACTTTTACCCCCATCATTTCTTCTGCTACTAGCCTCATCTGGCGTTGAAGCCGGGGCCGGTACAGGGTGAACAGTTTATCCACCATTGGCTGGCAACCTAGCTCACGCGGGCGCATCCGTAGACCTAACTATTTTCTCCCTCCATTTGGCCGGTGTATCATCCATCCTTGGGGCAATTAATTTTATCACAACAACAATTAATATAAAACCCCCAGCCATCTCTCAATATCAAACACCATTATTTGTATGGGCTGTTCTTGTAACCGCTGTTCTCCTCCTCCTATCTCTTCCAGTTCTAGCTGCAGGAATTACAATGCTCCTAACAGATCGAAATCTAAATACCACATTTTTTGACCCTGCAGGAGGAGGGGATCCTATTCTTTATCAACACCTATTTTGATTCTTTGGTCACCCAGAAGTTTATATTTTAATTTTGCCCGGATTTGGTATCATCTCCCATGTTGTAGCCTACTATTCAGGCAAAAAAGAACCGTTTGGGTATATAGGAATGGTGTGAGCAATGATGGCCATTGGCCTATTAGGTTTTATTGTTTGAGCCCATCACATGTTTACCGTTGGTATAGACGTAGACACCCGTGCATACTTTACATCCGCAACTATGATTATTGCCATCCCAACGGGCGTAAAAGTGTTTAGCTGATTAGCTACACTCCATGGAGGATCAATTAAATGAGAAACACCAATACTCTGAGCCCTCGGCTTCATCTTCCTCTTTACAGTAGGAGGACTAACAGGAATTGTATTGGCCAACTCATCACTAGACATTATACTACACGACACATACTATGTCGTAGCACACTTCCACTACGTACTGTCAATAGGAGCTGTATTTGCTATTATAGCAGCCTTCGTGCACTGATTCCCTCTATTCTCGGGCTACACCCTTCATAGCACTTGAACCAAAATCCACTTTGGAGTAATATTTGTAGGTGTAAACCTCACCTTCTTCCCCCAACACTTCCTTGGCCTAGCAGGAATGCCACGTCGATATTCAGACTACCCAGATGCTTACACCCTATGAAATACAGTATCCTCTATCGGATCACTAATTTCATTAGTAGCAGTAATTATGTTCTTATTTATTTTATGAGAAGCCTTTGCCGCAAAACGAGAAGTTTCATCTGTAGAATTAACCATAACAAATGTTGAATGGCTACACGGATGCCCCCCTCCATATCACACATTCGAAGAACCTGCATTTGTCCAAGTTCGATCAAATTAACGAGGAAGGGAGGAATTGAACCCCCATCTACTGGTTTCAAGCCAATCACATAACCACTCTGTCACTTCCTTTTAAAGACATTAGTAAACCCGTAAATTACATCACTTTGTCAAGGTGAAATAGTAGGTTAAACCCCTGCATGTCTTAAGCTTCAAGCTTAATGGCACATCCCACACAATTAGGATTCCAAGACGCGGCATCACCCGTTATAGAAGAACTTCTCCACTTTCATGACCACGCTTTAATAATCGTATTTTTAATTAGCACCCTAGTACTTTATATTATTATCGCAATAGTATCAACAAAACTTACAAACAAGTACATCTTAGACTCCCAAGAAATCGAGATTGTATGAACCGTACTACCAGCTGTAATTCTTGTTATAATCGCCCTTCCCTCCTTACGAATTCTTTATCTTATAGATGAGATTAATGACCCACACCTAACAATTAAAGCTATAGGCCATCAATGATACTGAAGCTACGAATATACTGATTACGAAAACCTAGGCTTTGACTCATATATAATCCCAACCCAAGACCTTAATCCAGGACAATTTCGATTACTTGAAACAGACCACCGAATGGTTGTCCCAATGGAGTCCCCAATCCGAGTACTCGTTTCAGCTGAAGATGTCCTACATTCCTGAGCCGTCCCCTCTCTTGGGGTAAAAATAGATGCCGTCCCAGGGCGTCTAAACCAAACAGCCTTCATTGCTTCTCGCCCAGGAGTATTTTACGGACAATGCTCCGAAATTTGTGGAGCAAACCACAGCTTTATACCCATTGTAGTAGAAGCAGTACCCCTTGAATACTTCGAAAACTGATCATCACTTATACTAGAAGACGCCTCACTAGAAAGCTAAATTCGGGCTTCAGCGTTGGCCTTTTAAGCCAAAGAATGGTGCCTCCCAACCACCTCTAGTGAAATGCCTCAATTAAACCCCGCTCCTTGATTTGCAATTTTAGTATTCTCATGACTAGTATTTCTTATTATTATTCCTACTAAAGTAATAAACCACACCTCACCCAATGAACCGGCCCTTCTGGACTCCGAAAAACACAAAACTGAACCCTGAGACTGACCATGGCAATAAGCTTCTTTGATCAATTTGCAAGCCCATCTTATCTCGGTATCCCCCTAATTGCAATCGCAATTACCCTACCCTGAGTAATATTTCCCACCCCATCATCCCGATGAATTAACAACCGTCTAATTACGGTTCAAGGATGGTTTATTAATCGATTCACCAACCAACTTATGCTACCATTAAATGTGGGAGGCCACAAATGAGCGCTGTTATTAGCCTCATTGATAGTATTTTTAATTACTATTAACATGCTTGGACTACTACCATATACTTTCACCCCTACAACACAATTATCGCTAAATATAGGACTTGCCGTACCACTATGATTAGCTACAGTCATCATTGGGATACGAAATCAACCAACTATTGCCCTGGGACACCTATTACCAGAAGGTACCCCCATTCCTTTAATTCCAGTACTCATTATCATCGAAACAATTAGCCTGTTTATTCGACCCTTAGCCCTAGGCGTTCGATTAACAGCAAATTTAACTGCTGGTCACCTACTAATTCAACTAATCGCCACTGCCGTATTCGTACTACTTCCAATAATGCCAACAGTAGCAATCTTAACTGCCGCCGTCCTCTTCCTTCTCACACTATTAGAAGTCGCGGTAGCTATAATTCAAGCTTATGTATTTGTCCTTCTCCTAAGCCTATACCTGCAAGAGAACGTTTAATGGCCCACCAAGCACATGCATATCATATGGTTGATCCAAGCCCATGACCACTAACCGGCGCAATCGGAGCTCTATTAATGACATCCGGCCTAGCAATCTGGTTCCACTTCCACTCAACTACACTTTTAACCCTTGGACTAATTCTTTTACTCCTTACCATGTACCAATGATGACGAGATATTATCCGAGAAGGGACCTTCCAAGGCCACCACACAATTCCAGTACAAAAAGGCTTGCGCTACGGAATAATTCTATTTATTACATCTGAGGTATTCTTTTTCCTCGGATTCTTCTGAGCCTTTTATCACTCAAGCCTGGCACCCACCCCAGAACTAGGAGGATGCTGACCCCCAACAGGAATTATCACGCTAGACCCATTTGAAGTCCCACTCCTTAACACAGCTGTCCTCCTGGCATCGGGGGTTACAGTAACATGGGCCCACCACAGCCTAATAGAAGGTGAACGTAAACAAGCTATTCAATCCCTCACACTAACCATTTTACTAGGCCTATATTTCACTGCCCTGCAAGCCATAGAATACTATGAGGCACCCTTTACAATTGCAGACGGAGTTTACGGCTCAACATTCTTTGTAGCCACAGGATTCCACGGACTCCATGTTATTATTGGAACCTCATTCCTAGCCGTCTGCCTACTTCGCCAAATCCAATACCATTTCACATCTGAACATCACTTCGGCTTTGAAGCCGCCGCATGATACTGACACTTTGTAGACGTAGTGTGACTATTCCTCTACGTATCCATTTATTGATGAGGCTCATATCTTTCTAGTATTTAAGTAGTACGAGTGACTTCCAATCACCCAGTCTTGGTTAAACTCCAAGGAAAGATAATGAACTTAGTTATTACAATTTTGGCCATCACAATCACCCTCTCCCTGGTATTAGCAATTGTATCTTTTTGATTACCACAAATAAACCCAGACGCAGAAAAACTCTCACCCTATGAATGTGGCTTTGACCCTTTAGGATCTGCCCGCCTTCCATTTTCACTCCGATTCTTTCTAGTAGCTATTTTATTCTTGCTATTTGATCTAGAAATTGCCCTACTTCTCCCCCTACCCTGAGGAGATCAACTCCACAACCCCGCCGGAACCTTCTTCTGAGCCACAGCAGTCCTAATCTTACTTACACTAGGACTAGTTTATGAGTGAATACAAGGAGGCCTAGAGTGGGCAGAATAGAGGGTTAGTCCAATAAAAGACCTCTGATTTCGGCTCAGAAGATCGTGGTTTAATTCCACGGCCCCCTTATGACACCCGTACACTTCAGCTTTAGCTCAGCCTTCACATTAGGACTAATGGGCCTAGCATTTCACCGCACCCACCTACTCTCTGCCCTGCTCTGCCTAGAGGGAATAATATTATCCCTATTTATTGCACTAGCCCTTTGAGCCTTACAATTTGAATCAACCGCATTCTCCACAGCACCTATATTGCTTCTAGCCTTCTCTGCCTGCGAGGCTAGTGCAGGCCTGGCCCTTCTAGTCGCCACAGCCCGAACCCACGGAACTGACCGCCTTCAGAACCTTAATTTACTACAATGCTAAAAGTATTAATCCCCACAGTCATGCTATTTCCCACAATCTGACTATCATCCCCCAAATGGCTATGAACAACAACAACTGCACAAAGCCTACTAATTGCCCTCATTAGCCTTTCTTGGTTAAAATGGGCATCAGAAACCGGATGATCAACCTCTAATATTTACCTAGCCACAGACCCATTATCAACTCCCCTCTTAGTGCTCACCTGCTGACTACTACCATTAATAATTTTAGCTAGTCAAAACCATGTTTACCTTGAACCAATTAACCGGCAACGCCTGTACATTACCCTCCTGGCCTCTCTACAAACCTTCCTAATCATAGCATTCGGGGCCACAGAAATCATTATATTTTACATTATATTTGAGGCCACCCTTATCCCCACACTAATTATTATTACCCGATGAGGAAATCAAACCGAACGCCTTAATGCAGGGACCTACTTCTTATTTTACACCCTAGCAGGATCACTACCACTTTTAGTTGCCCTACTCCTTCTTCAACAGACAACAGGAACTCTCTCAATATTAATTTTACAGTATTCTCAACCCCTCACACTTGACTCATGGGGCCACAACATTTGATGAGCAGGGTGCCTCATTGCATTTTTAGTTAAAATACCCCTTTATGGAGTCCACCTCTGGCTCCCTAAAGCCCACGTTGAGGCCCCAGTAGCAGGATCTATAGTCCTAGCTGCAGTTTTACTAAAACTAGGGGGATACGGTATAATACGAATAATAGTTATGCTGGACCCACTCTCAAAAGAACTAGCCTACCCCTTCATTGTTCTAGCACTATGAGGTATCATCATAACCGGGTCAATTTGTTTACGCCAAACAGACTTAAAGTCATTAATTGCCTACTCATCTGTCAGCCACATAGGCCTGGTAGCAGGAGGCATTTTAATTCAAACCCCATGAGGATTTACAGGCGCAATCATTTTAATAATTGCCCACGGTCTAGTATCCTCCGCACTATTTTGCCTAGCCAATACCGCCTACGAACGAACCCACAGCCGAACTATAGTTTTAGCCCGAGGGCTCCAAATAATCTTTCCGCTAACAGCAGTCTGATGATTTGTTGCTAACTTAGCTAACCTAGCACTACCGCCCCTCCCTAATCTAATGGGCGAACTTATAATTATCACCACCCTCTTTAACTGATCCCCCTGAACCATTATTCTTACTGGACTAGGAACATTAATTACAGCAGGCTATTCCTTATATTTATTCCTAATAACCCAACGAGGGCCAACACCAAATCATATCACAGGGCTGCCACCATTTCACACCCGAGAACACCTACTAATAGTACTTCACCTTCTTCCAGTTATTTTACTCGTAACAAAACCCGAACTCATGTGAGGCTGATGCCACTAGTAAGTATAGTTTAATTCAAAACATTAGATTGTGATTCTAAAGATAGAGGTTAAAATCCCCTTACTCACCGAGAGAGGCCAGAGGCAATAAGCACTGCTAATACTTATACCCACGGTTAAACTCCGTGGCTCCCTTACGCTTCCAAAGGATAACAGCTCATCCATTGGTCTTAGGAACCAAAAACTCTTGGTGCAAATCCAAGTGGAAGCTATGCACCCAACCACCCTAATTTTATCATCCTCACTGATTCTAGTCATTACAATTCTTGTCTATCCTCTACTCACCACATTAAACTCAACCCCAAAAAACCCTGACTGAGCAACAACACATGTAAAAACTGCCGTAAGCACCGCATTCTTAGTTAGCCTCCTACCACTTATAATATTCTTAGATCAAGGAACTGAAACTATTGTTACCAACTGACACTGAATAAATACTACTTTATTTGACATCAATATCAGCTTTAAATTTGATCACTACTCCCTCATCTTTACACCCATCGCCCTCTACGTAACCTGGTCCATCCTTGAATTTGCATCCTGATACATACACTCTGACCCAAACATAAACCGCTTTTTCAAATATCTACTTCTATTTCTAGTAGCCATAATCATTCTAGTAACCGCCAACAATATATTTCAACTTTTTATCGGTTGGGAAGGGGTAGGAATTATATCATTCCTTCTAATCGGCTGATGATACGGACGAGCAGATGCCAACACGGCAGCCCTCCAAGCCGTACTGTATAACCGAGTAGGGGATATTGGACTAATTATAAGCATGGCCTGAATTGCCATAAACTTTAATTCGTGGGAAATTCAACAAATTTTTTACTTATCAAAAACCTCTGACATGACACTTCCCCTAATCGGCCTAATCCTGGCAGCAACTGGCAAATCAGCCCAATTTGGCCTCCACCCATGACTACCCTCCGCCATGGAGGGTCCTACACCAGTCTCTGCCCTACTTCACTCCAGCACTATAGTTGTCGCAGGTATCTTCCTCCTCATTCGACTCCACCCGATTATAGAAGACAATAACCTGGCATTAACAATCTGTTTATGCCTAGGGGCCTTAACCACCCTATTCACAGCCGCCTGTGCCTTGACACAAAATGACATCAAAAAGATCGTAGCATTCTCAACATCCAGCCAACTAGGGCTCATAATGGTTACCATTGGCCTCAACCAGCCTCAATTAGCATTTTTACATATCTGCACCCATGCCTTTTTCAAAGCAATACTATTTTTGTGCTCTGGATCCATTATCCACAGCTTAAATGATGAACAAGACATCCGAAAAATAGGGGGCCTACAAAACCTCTTACCATTCACCTCGACTTGCTTAACCATCGGCAGCCTGGCCCTAACAGGGACACCATTTTTAGCCGGCTTCTTCTCAAAAGACGCAATTATTGAAGCCCTTAATACCTCTTACCTAAACGCCTGAGCCCTAACCCTGACACTCATTGCCACATCCTTCACCGCTGTTTATAGCTTCCGAGTAGTCTTCTTCGTCACCATGGGCACCCCCCGATTCTTACCCCTCTCCCCTATTAATGAAAACAACCCATCAGTGATTAATCCAATTAAACGACTAGCCTGAGGAAGTATTATCGCAGGACTCATTATTACATCAAACTTTTTACCCTCTAAAACGCCCATTATAACCATACCCATAATTCTTAAAATGGCTGCCCTTGCGGTAACAGTTATCGGCCTAATAGTAGCTATTGAGCTAACAATACTAACCGGTAAACAATTCAAAACTAGCCCAATAACCTCCCCCCACCACTTCTCCAATATACTAGGCTATTTTCCCGCAATTATCCACCGACTTATCCCTAAGCTAAACCTAACCTTAGGACAATCAATTGCTACGCAATTAGTCGACCAGACCTGATTTGAAGCCATTGGGCCAAAAGGGGCATCCTCTACACAAATCAAAATAGCCAAAGCCGTCAGTGATATTCAACGAGGAATAATTAAAACATATTTAACAATCTTCCTGTTTACTTTAACCCTTGCCATCCTACTAACAGTTATTTAAACTGCACGAAGCGTTCCACGCCCAAGACCACGAGTCAGCTCCAATACGACAAACAAAGTCAACAACAGCACCCACGCACAAATAACTAATATGCCCCCGCCAGACGAGTATATCATTGCTACACCACTAGTATCTCCTCGTAACATAGAAAACTCTTTCAAACCATCAATAACAACCCAAGACCCCTCATACCAACTCTCCCAAAATAAACCGACCATTAAAACCATACCAAATAAGTAAATTATAACATACCCAACCACAGAACGATCCCCCCACGCCTCCGGAAAAGGCTCAGCAGCCAAAGCCGCTGAGTAAGCAAACACAACGAGCATTCCACCTAGATAAATTAAAAAAAGGACTAAAGATAAAAAAGACCCCCCATGGCCGACAAGCACCCCACACCCAACCCCAGCTGCTACAACTAAACCAAAAGCAGCAAAATAAGGCGCAGGATTAGAAGCCACAGCAACCAAACCAACAATTAAAGCCATCAACAGTAATGATACAAGATAAGTCATAAATTCCTACTCGGATTCTAACCGAGGCCAATGATTTGAAGAACCACCGTTGTTATTCAACTATAAGAACCCTTAATGGCAAGCCTACGAAAAACACACCCCCTAATTAAAATTGCTAACGACGCACTAGTTGACCTACCAGCCCCCTCCAATATCTCAGTGTGATGAAACTTTGGGTCTCTACTAGGACTATGCCTAGTAACCCAAATCCTCACCGGATTATTCTTAGCTATACACTACACATCTGACATCTCCACTGCCTTCTCATCAGTAGCACACATTTGCCGAGACGTAAATTACGGATGGCTAATCCGAAGTATTCACGCCAACGGAGCATCATTCTTTTTTATCTGTATTTACATACACATTGCCCGAGGACTATATTATGGGTCTTACTTGTACAAAGAAACTTGAAACATTGGAGTAGTTCTACTACTGTTAGTAATAATAACAGCCTTCGTGGGCTATGTACTACCATGAGGACAAATATCATTCTGAGGCGCAACAGTAATTACCAACCTCCTATCAGCAGTACCCTATATAGGAGACGCCCTAGTTCAATGAATCTGAGGGGGCTTTTCTGTAGATAATGCAACGCTAACACGATTCTTCGCCTTCCACTTCCTATTCCCGTTCATTATTGCCGCAGCCACAGTTATTCACCTGCTCTTTCTCCATGAGACAGGATCAAATAACCCAGCAGGCCTGAATTCAGACGCAGACAAAATCTCCTTTCACCCTTATTTTTCTTACAAAGACCTATTTGGGTTTGCAGTTATACTACTAGCACTTACATCCTTAGCATTATTTTCACCTAATCTTCTAGGGGACCCAGATAACTTTACCCCAGCAAACCCATTAGTCACCCCTCCCCACATTAAGCCTGAATGATACTTCCTATTTGCCTATGCCATTCTGCGATCAATCCCTAATAAGCTAGGAGGAGTTCTAGCACTTTTATCCTCTATTCTTGTCCTAATAGTTGTACCAATTCTCCACACATCTAAACAACGAGGACTAACATTTCGACCATTTACCCAATTCCTCTTTTGAGCCCTAGTCGCAGACATAGTAATCCTTACATGAATTGGGGGAATACCAGTCGAACACCCATTCATCATTATCGGACAAGTCGCTTCCATCCTATACTTTGCACTATTCCTAATTTTAATGCCATTAGCAGGATGAGTAGAAAATAAAGCATTAGAATGAGCTTGCCCTAGTAGCTTAACTCAAAGCATCGGTCTTGTAATCCGAAGATCGGAGGTTAAACCCCTCCCTAGTGCCAGAAAAAAGAGATTCTAACTCTCACCCCTGGCTCCCAAAGCCAGAGTTCTAAATTAAACTATTTTCTGTACTATATGGTTTAGTACATATATGCATAATATTACATTAATGTATTAGTACATCTATGTATTATCACCAAAAATTTATTTGAACCATAAAGCAAGTACTAACTTCTAAGAGATACATAAAGCATAACGTTAACACTCAGAATTCTATTATTATAAGATGAGTAAGTTCTTAATTCCCTTAAAAATCGTCCTCAAATTTTTCCTTGCGTTACCCAACAAACATCTACTTAGGATTAATTAATGTAGTAAGAAACCACCAACCAGTTTATATAATTGCATAATATCCATGATAGAATCAGGGACAAAAGTGGAGGGTGATAAACTATGAATTATTACTGGCATCTGATTCCCATTTCACGAGCATGGGAATGCGAAACCCCCATATTCAAATCTATACTGGCATCTGATTCATGGTGTGGTACATATGTCTCGTTACCCACCAAGCCGGGCGTTCTCTTATATGCATAGGGGTTCTCTTTTTGGTTTGCTTTTCATCAACATTTCAGAGTGCAGGCACAAATATTAAATTATGGTAGAGCATTTTCTTGTTATTAATAATATAGGTTAATGATTAAAAGACATAACATAAGAATTACATTAATTTATATCAAGTGCATACATATCCTTACTCAATACAACCTTATACTATATGCCCCCTTTTGGTTTCTGCGCGACAAACCCCCCTACCCCCTACGCTCACTAAATCCTGTTCTCCTTGACAAACCCCAAAACCAAGGAAGGCTCGACTAAGCGTATCAAAGTTAACAAGTTTTAGTAAAATTAACTTATGTCACCACATATTATATATAATATGTAAATATTTAACTTCACATTTTTTTGGCACAGGAAAGCCTAAAATTCAGTAGAAAAAATTTATAAATTAATCTCAATACTAAAATTTCATATATAAAATA